TACGAGTTGTTGCTTCATTGAATTTGCTTCATTAATAGGTTCACGCTTCGACTTTGATCGTTATGGACTAGTCCCACGATCCAGTCCTAGACAAGCAGATCTAATTTTAACAGCCGGCACTGTAACAATGAAGATGGCACCCTCTTTAGTGAGACTCTATGAACAAATGCCTGAACCTAAATATGTAATTGCCATGGGAGCCTGTACAATTACAGGTGGTATGTTCAGTACCGAGTCTTATAGTACTGTTCGGGGAGTCGATAAGCTAATTCCCGTAGATGTTTATTTGCCTGGTTGCCCACCTAAACCAGAGGCGGTTATAGATGCCATAACAAAACTTCGTAAGAAAATATCTCGAGAAATATCTGAAGATCGAATTAGGGCTCAACAAGAAAATCGTTGTTTTACTACCAATCACCAGTTTCGCCTTGAGCGCAGTACTCATACTGGAAATTATGATCAAGGATTACTCTATCAACCACCATCTACGTCAGAGATCCCTCCTGAAACTGAAACATTTTTTAAATGCACAGCGGGGTCAGTATCTTCCCACGACTTAGTAAATTAGGAAAGCTTCTATTCTACATCATTAAGACTATTAGACATCATTAAGAAAAGAAGAAGTAAGCCAATCTTCATAAATTTCATCATAAATGTGAAATACGTAGAAAAAAAGATGCGGGAGATAAATAAAGATGCAAGGTTCTTTGTCTGCTCGGCTAGTCAAACACGGGCTAGTTCATAGATCTTTGGGCTTCGATTACCAAGGAATAGAGACTTTACAAATAAAGCCCGCGGATTGGCATTCCATTGCTGTCATTTTATATGTATATGGTTACAATTATCTACGTTCCCAATGTGCCTACGATGTAGCACCAGGCGGACTGTTAGCTAGTGTGTATCATCTTACGAGAGTGGCATATAGTATAGATCAACCGGAAGAGGTATGCATAAAAGTATTTGCCCCAAGGAGGAATCCTAGAATTCTGTCTGTTTTCTGGGTTTGGAAAAGCGCGGATTTTCAAGAAAGGGAGTCTTATGATATGTTCGGAATTTCGTATGAGAATCATCCGCGCTTGAAACGCATCTTAATGCCCGAAAGTTGGATAGGGTGGCCTTTACGTAAGGATTATATTGCCCCCAATTTTTATGAAATACAAGATGCTCATTGAATAATAATAAACGAATCTTTACTTATATAACTACGTATTTTCAAGGAATAGTTATACCTTCTCTTATAGAGCAAAAGAGTGATTGTAGTCTCCTTCATATTCTTCATAGGACCTTCTTTTTTCCTATTCTATATATATGAATATATGACATTTATATTATTCTATTTTTATTTATTAGAAATATTATAGATATAGATGGACTAAATAAAAAAAAATGAGGAATTCATTGGGATTCTCAAGTTCCGAAGATACTTAGTTCGGACGAGTCTTAGGATAGGGTGAACTAACCTAAGAGAGTTCCACATCATGAACTTTGTACCGCGCACATCCCTTAATCGGCTATAGAAAGAGATGGGCTGTCGAAAGTTACATGGAGGGAATGAAGAAATATAAAATAGAATATGAGATGAAAGAAAACACAAAAAAATGAAAGAGGATCGAAGTCTATTTGTACGGTATCTGAGATGAATCGTAGATAGTCGTCCCACCCTCTAGACTACATAGACTCTATTTTTTGGAGTTTTTTTAATCAACTAAATTAACCTTTCAAATATGATTAAGTTTTTTTTTTGAACTTTGAACGAGGAGGGGCCACAGTCTGAAAAAAGAAATCAATAAGAAAAAAACTATAATTATTCTCTTTTCCCTAAATTTTTTTTCTTTTTTTTTTTTTTTTTCTTTTACATATTAAATATCTTTTACATATTAAATATATATACGCTTTATATATGAATAAAGCGTAGAGCTCCAGACACCTAGATGGATAAGTATGTATCACGATCCATACTATTAATGTAATGAATTAATGTAATGAATATCTATATCAATCAATTTGATAGAATAGATACTCAATACAAATAAATCATGTGCCAGGAACCAGATTTGAACTGGTGACACGAGGATTTTCAGTCCTCTGCTCTACCAGCTGAGCTATCCCGACCATTCTCAACGCATCATCCCTTTTTTATTTTACTAACCGAATTAGGTCTATGTCAATTAAAAATGAAAAAGACGAAAAAAGAAAAAAAGGATTACAAAGTTTTATCTTTTATCCCGGCCCTAAACTTTTCTTTTGTGGATCTTCACAACTTCACAACGAAGACTTTCTAAGTTTCGGGTTTCGGTGCGAGGAAAAGTATAGATTGTTAATGATTCCTCAAAAGGGGATTCCTTTCTCAAGGATGTTCATTTCTACGTGTATCATATCTATTATAAGATTTGTGATAAGATAAAATTTTGCTCATATCCATTTGTGAAAGAGTAGAATAAATGAGACAGATAACGACTTTTGAAACGTTAACAAAAAGGAAAAGAGAATAGAAACAATA